GGCTGAGGTTTAGGCGATAGACTGTAAATCTATATACGGATGTATAATCCTTTTATCAGGCTTTGTAGTGGAAAATAAGACATCAGACTGCAATTCTGAAGATGCGTTTAGCGCCGGAGCTTGCGTTAAAGCTTAGAAGAGTTTAACTTCTTTAGGTAACTTTGAAGGTTACTAGTTTGGATAACTTAAAGCTTTAGATTAATAGGATAAAAAAACTAGGAATAAAAAGTCCACAGAAGTTGAGGTATAGTATTAGTGAAGTAAGAATTGATGGTTGGGTTGTTTTATTTCTCCATTTTGTTTTAGATCTAGATAATATAAGAATGGAGAGAATAATTCGTAGATAATAGAATAAGGTTAATAGGGCGGATATTAAAAGAATAGTTAAGATGAAAAATAAGTTTGTGGAGACTATTTCTTGGATAATAAGTCATTTGGGAATAAAACCAGTAAAAGGGGGAAGTCCCCCTAATGATAAAAGTGATAGTGACATGAGTATTTTTAAGTGAGGAGAGGTTTTATTTAAATTTAGGATGTGAGAAATGTGGTAGGCTTCTTGAAAATTAAATAGTAGTCCAATAGAAGAGGAGATAATTGAGTATATAATGAAATAAAGTAGTCAGCTGGTTTCTCTAATTATAATGGCTGCTAATATTCATGATATATGGTTAATTGAAGAGTATGCTATAATTTTTCGGAGAAAGGTTTGATTGATTCCACCAACACCCCCAATAATTGCTGATAAAATGATTGCTCTAGATAAAATGGGGGTAATGTTGTTGAGGTTTAAGTAAGAGAGAAGGGATATAGGAGCAATTTTTTGGATGGTTATTAAGAGAATAGCTTGGGGTCATTGTAGGCCCTCTATTACTCTGGGAAATCAAAAATGGAAGGGGGCGGCCCCTGCTTTTAATAAGAGAGCTAAGGAGAAAAGTGTGTTAGAGAGAGAAGGTGAAAAAAGCATTAAGGAAGCTGAAAGGATAATAATTGAAGATCCAAGGGCTTGAATTAAAAAATATTTTAAGGCGGCTTCTGAAGAGTATTGGTTATTTTTGGAGGAGATTAGGGGGATAAATGATATTAAATTAAGTTCTAATCCAATTCAAGCCCCAAACCAAGAACTTGAGGAGATAGAGAGTATTGTACCAAGAAGTAGAGTTGAAGAAAAAAGTAATTGGGCTGAAGAAAATAAAATTAAAAAGAGAGGGAGTTGACCCTCATAGATGGGGTATGAGCCCACGAGCTTACTTAGCTTATCTTTTTACAGATAGAAACTAAATAATATGCTCTGGTGTAAAGTGCACATAAAGCTTTGATCTTTAGGGGAATGGTGTTAATTCCATTGGGTGTAAGAGGGAGGATTTAATGAAGGTAGGTCTTGTTCTACATAATTTATCCTATCAAGATAATCCTTTTTCAGGCACTTCATTTTATGTGGCAGTTTATAAAAAATGTTTATAAAATTTTACTTTTTTTTATATTTGTATGAAATTTAGAAGTAAAAAAAAAGGGTAAAGAAAAAGTAGAGGTAAGGAAAAAAGCAAATTTGAAAGTTAAGTATAATAAATTAAATCAATATAATTAAATAATTAAATTTAAATTTATCTATATAATTAAATATAAATATTTAATATTTTATTTAAATGTATGAAAATAATATCTTATTTGAAGTGGGAAGCTTAAGTTCTCGCAAGAAACTTAACTTTCCACGAAATAAGATATTATTTTATTTCTTAAAAAATAATTTTAATGAATTACAAACGTTATCTAAATATATTTACTAATCTATATATACATATAATAAAATACAATTACTTTACACATAAATATTTACACTATTTATGTAAAGATCTGAGAAGATTCTTTAACTGCGTTTAATACTTTATATTAAATATAATGATAATAATACATATTAATTATAAATATAATTTTATATTTTGGTTAGATAGTATAATAGATTATATAAATATATTTGTATATATTTTTAATTAGTATTTAATAAAAATCTAAATAAAATTAATTATTTATATTAAATTATAAGTGTTCATATAATATTAGGATAATACACTAATTAATTAACTACTTTGAAATGTCATATATACATTTAAATTAAATGTAAACAATGGGAGAAGTTCTAAAAAACAAGTTGAGTACTTCACTTTGCTTCTAAAAATTAAGCTTTATATAATATTAGATAGAACGTTTATTGTTAATGTATTCTAATTAAAGTACATCTTGTAATAAAAGTGTTATATAAAGAACAATATTTAAGAGTTGATATATTTAAGAGGGAAAAAAGGGGGGGGGATATATTTCTCATTGTTACGCATAGGAAATTTTTCTCTTCTTTTTATTTTATAATTATGTTCCGAAAATAGTATTGTATTTAATTAAATGATTATATATTTATTAGTGTTAAGAATTTTATATAAAAGTTTTATCCTGGCTAATATTTCTTGTTTTTAAGTTGAAGGTACATGATAGTGTTGGCGTGACAAAAGGCTCATTTTATTTAATATAGGGTTAGTTAGTGAAAGGAGAGTGATCAATAAAAAGTTAATTCTCAGTATTTAGTGCTAATTTATAAATGCAAATTGGAATTGGTAATCTTAATTTTTTTTTATCTGGCTAAAATTTGTGCCAGCAGCCGCGGTTATACTGAGAGGTAGATTAAGAAAAGTTTGGTTAAAAATAATTAGGTGATAATTAGCTTAAAATTATTTATAGATTCTTGTTAATAAAGGGTGAAATCGGTTTTTTAAGATAAGAAGTGTTGAAGATGTAAAGCTTAAATTGAGGTTGTTAAGTTAAAGGTATGGACCAGGATTAGATACCCTGTTACACTTTATTTAAAATTTATGGTACCTGGGTAATAAACAGTTATTGTCTTGAAACTCAAAGGATTTGGCGGTAATTTAGTCTATTTAGAGGAACCTGTCCTATAATCGATAAACCACGAAGTATCTTACCTTATTTAGTAGAGATCAGTTTGTATACCGTCATTATTAGATAACTTTAATAAAAACTAGTTGTTGTAATAATTTTTAATATATTAGATCAAGGTGCAGCCAATAATAAGGTAGAGATGGGTTACAATAAAATAAATGTATAACGGATTAATAAATGAAATTTTTTTTTATGAAGGTGGATTTAATAGTAAGAATGATTTAATAAGTCATTTTGATTATAGCTCTAGATTATGTACACATCGCCCGTCGCTCTCGTTAATTAAAGCGAGATAAGTCGTAACATAGTAGGTGTACTGGAAAGTGTACCTAGAAATTCAAGATAGAGCTTGGTTAGTTAAGCACCTCACTTACGTTGAGGAGTTCGTTGTGCAAATCAATGTATCTTGAGAATAAATCTTGTTAGTGATTTTTGATTGTTAAATATAGGAAGTGTATAATAAAATTATTTATGGTTTAATAATTTATTTAGTAAAGTGAATTGAAGTGTTGTTGTGGAGCTATAGTGAATAGTACTGTGAAGGAAAGATGAAATATTTGAAAATCAATTGGGTGGAAAGTAGTATTAGATATTCGTACCTTGTGTATCAGGGAAAACTAAAATTGTTTTGGTATAAAGGGGATCCCGAAAGAAAAAGAGCTAAGTCAATAATAAGGTTTTCGTATTAATGAAATCTCGAATTTTGTTTTAGTGGTGAAATGTTAGTCGATTTTTTATATCTGGTTATTAATGAATTAAATTTAATTTAGGTAATTGGTTGATTAAAAGTAGTTATTAATTAGTAAAGAATAGGAGGGAAAAGCTTCTTGTTCTATAATATTTGAACTGTAATACTCTGTAATTATAGGTGTAAAGTTAAGCTTAAAAACAGCTATATTTATAAAACGTTCTAGTTAATATAATTTGATTTTAATATTTATATAGATATTCAGTAATATGTAGTTAATATTTTTATATAATATGAGTTTAGAAGTTATATTGGTTTTATTAGTAGAGTTAGTGAGAATGTAAAGGAATATAAATATTGAATTTAATATAAGTTATTATAGGGGTTGAGATATAATTAAGGAATTCGGCAAGTTTAACTTTTGCCTGTTTATCAAAAACATGTCTGTATGATTGTTATATAGAGTCTGGCCTGCCCACTGATGTTGAATTGAAGGGCCGCGGTATTTTGACCGTGCGAAGGTAGCATAATCATTAGTCTTTTAATTGGAGGCTTGTATGAATGGTCGGACAAAAAGTTAACTGTCTCATTTATATAAATTGAATTTAACTTTTAAGTGAAAAGGCTTAAATGTACTGAGGGGACGATAAGACCCTATAAAGCTTTACAATAAGTTAATTAAATTATAAATTGTTAGTATAACTTGGTTTAGTTATTATTTGTTTCGTTGGGGCGACGAGAATATAATTATATATAACTGTTCTTTTAAGAAGAAAACAAGGTTAATTGGATTAGAATTGATCCTTTAATAAAGATTAAAAGATTAAGTTACTTTAGGGATAACAGCGTAATTTTCTTTGAGAGTCCATATCGACAAGAAGGGTTGCGACCTCGATGTTGAATTAAGGTACCTTTGCGATGCAGCAGTTGCGTGAGGAGGTCTGTTCGACCTTTAAATCCTTACATGATTTGAGTTCAGACCGGCGTGAGCCAGGTCGGTTTCTATCTCTCAGGGGGTAAAGATTTACTTTAGTACGAAAGGATTAAGTAATTGGAATAATTTCATGAATGAAGGATAATTTTAACATTACTGTTCTGGCAGAGTTATGCATTGGACTTAGGATCCAATTATATGGAGTGAAAATCCCATGGATAGTAGGATGATGTCTTTAGTGATAGTAGTAAACTATTTAATTTTAATTATTTGTGTTTTAGTCGGCGTGGCTTTTGTTACTTTATTGGAACGTAAAATTTTAGGTTATATTCAAATTCGAAAGGGCCCTAATAAGGTAGGGTTTATAGGATTATTTCAGCCTTTTGCGGATGCTGTAAAGTTATTTACTAAAGAGCAAACTTTACCTATTATATCTAATTTTTTACCTTATTATTTATCTCCTGTTTTTAGATTATTTGTATCTTTAATTGTATGACTTATTATACCTTATGAAATAGGTTTAATAAATTTTAGTATAGGGGTTTTATTTTTTTTATGTTGTACTAGGCTAGGGGTTTATACTACTATGAGAGCTGGGTGGTCTTCAAACTCTAAATACTCTTTGTTAGGAAGATTACGAGCTGTTGCTCAGACCATTTCTTATGAGGTTAGATTGGCTTTAGTTCTTTTATCGTTTATTTTTCTGGTAGGGGGGTTTGATTTAAGATTATTCAGTTTATACCAGCGGGATTTTTGGTTGATGTGGTTTACTTTTCCTTTAGCTATGGTTTGGTTTGCTTCTTGTTTGGCGGAGACAAATCGGACTCCTTTTGATTTTGCGGAAGGGGAGTCTGAGTTGGTTTCCGGGTTTAATACTGAATATAGGAGAGGGGGGTTTGCTTTGATTTTTATAGCTGAATATGCAAGAATTTTGTTTATGAGAATGTTGTTTTCATTAATTTTTTTAGGGGGTAATTTAGTAAGGTTACTGTATTATATAAAGTTAGTTTTAGTGGCATTTGCCTTTGTGTGGGTTCGAGGGACTTTACCTCGGTTTCGTTATGATAAGTTAATGTATTTGGCTTGGAAGAGGTTTTTACCTGTAGCATTAAATTATTTGATTTTTTTTATAGGAGTAAAGTTGTTTTGTTTTGTATGAATTTTATTTTAGTATTTTTTTAAGAAAAGTTATTAGAGGATTCGAACCTCTATAATGAGCTTTCAAAACACGTGCTTTCCTATCAGCCAAATAACTAATTTAGGAGTTTATCCCATATAATAAGAATAAGGGGGTTAATAATGTAGAATGAGAAATATATTACAGTAAGGATTTGTCCTGTTAACACATAAGGGTCTTCTACTGGACGTGCTCCAATTCATGTTAGAAGTAGAACTGTTGATACTAAAGATCAGAATAGGATTTGGTTGAGTGGGTAAAATCTAAGACTTCGGAATTTAGCTGCGTGGGTAAATGGGAGGATGAGTAGGATTAGAATTGATATAATGAGAGCAATTACTCCTCCTAGTTTATTGGGAATTGAGCGGAGGATAGCGTAGGCAAAAAGGAAATATCATTCTGGTTGGATATGAGCTGGGGTGACTAGTGGATTGGCTGGGATAAAATTATCAGGGTCCCCTAATAAATATGGATTAAGGAGTGTTAATATGATTAATCTCATGAGTAGAATAATAAATCCTGCGATGTCTTTAAAAGTGAAGTATGGATGGAATGGGATTTTATCTATATTTCTGTTGATTCCTAGGGGGTTATTAGCTCCTACTTGGTGAATAAATAAAATATGAACTAAAGTTGCTGCGCTAATAATGAAGGGAAATAAGAAGTGGAATGTAAAAAATCGAGTGAGTGTGGCATTATCTACGGCGAATCCACCTCAAATTCATTGTACTAAGTCAGGTCCAATATATGGGATTGCTGAGAATAAATTAGTAATGACAGTTGCTCCTCAAAATGATATTTGTCCTCAGGGAAGAACATACCCTAAGAAAGCGGTTGCTATAACTAGAAGTAGAATTACAACTCCTACAGATCAAGCATGGAAAGATAGAAAGGAACCATAGTAGATTCCTCGGCCAGTATGTATATACAAGCAAATGAAAAAGAAGGATGCTCCGTTAGCGTGAAGGGTTCGTAAGAATCATCCGTAGTTAACGTCTCGGCAAATATGAGCTACACTTGAAAATGCTAGGTCAATATGGGCTGTGAAGTGTATAGCTAAAAATAATCCTGTAATAAGTTGGATTACTAAACACAATCCTAGGAGAGATCCGAAATTTCATAGTGTTGAGATGTTAGATGGGGCTGGTAAGTCTACAATAGCTCCGTTTGCAATTTTAAATAAGGGGTGTGATTTACGTATAGGTATTGTCATTATAATAATAGGCGTAAAGGACCGAAAAAAGTGTTTGTAATTTTAACTACTACGATTAATGTTAGTAGGAGGTATAATACAATAAATAAGGTTAGATTTATTGTTGTATTGTTGTAGATAATTCTTAGTAGCCTAGGTGTGGGGGAGCAGGTATTCATTTGGAGGGATGACTGTGAGATATTAATTGGTAGGTTAAGTGTTAGTGGATCTATGAATAATAAGATTAAGCTTAATGAAGAAGTTATTATAACGAGGAATAGAAAAGTTCTTGAGAATTTAAAGGTTTCGTTGGAGGCTAAGGAGGCTACGTAAATAAATAAAACTAATATTGCTCCTAGAAAAATAATAAAGAGAATATACGAGAATCAGAAGGATTTATTAAATAAGCCAGCTGTCAAGCAAATTATTAGGGTTTGGGTTAATAATCTTAGACCTATGGCGAGGGGGTGAAGGAGTCGGGTAAATATAAAGGCTGAAACACTAATAATGGGTAATAATGTGATGATTAATGAAATCCAGAGAATAGTTTATTGTAAAATACCGGTTTTGGGAATCGGCGATAAGAGGAAACTCTTTTCTCTGATGTTTTAAGAAGAATTATCTTCGATTCCGATTTACAAGACCGGTGTTTTGTTTAAACTATTAAAACTAATGTTAATTCTTAGAGTTTATTATTTTGTTCCTTTAATTAGAGTTTCTTGTGGTTTATGGGTTTTTGTTTCTAAGCGAAAACATTTATTAAATACTTTACTGAGATTAGAATTTATTATATTAAGAGTTTTTTGGTTTATAAGAATTCATTTGTCCAATTTGGGCCATGAAGGTTATTTTGTTTTGTTTTTTCTAACTTTGGCTGCTTGTGAGGGAGCTTTAGGTTTAGCTTTATTAGTTTCGGTGGTTCGGACCCATGGTAATGATTGTTTTAGAAGATTTGGTGTGTTACAATGTTAAAGTTTGTATTATGTTGTTTATTGTTGATACCTTTGGTGAATTTTTGGTGAGCTGTTCAGAGTTCTTTGTTTGTGATGAGTTTTTTGTTTGTTGTTTTTTGTTCTCATGATTTTAATTTTTTTCTGAGGGGTTGGTGTTTAGGAGTTGATTCTTTAAGGTATATTTTGATTTTATTAAGTTTTTGGATTACCACTCTTGTAGTGTGTTCGAGACAAAATATTTTAAAAGATGGGAATTATCCTACTTTGTTTTTAGGGGTAAATATTATTTTGTTATTTTTTTTAATTTTAACGTTTTCGGCTACAGATTATTTACTGTTTTATATTAGTTTTGAGAGTTCTTTAGTTCCTACACTAATTTTAATTTTGGGTTGGGGCTATCAACCTGAGCGACTTCAGGCTGGGGTTTATATATTGTTTTATACTTTATTTGCTTCATTACCTTTATTATTGTCTTTGGTTAACTTCTATACACTAAGAGGAAGATTAACTTTAGGGTTGGTTGAAGTTATTAGGGGGGATGGATTCATACCTTCTATGTGGTATTTAATTACTGTTTTTGCATTCATTGTGAAACTTCCGATATTTTTAGTTCATTTATGACTTCCTAAAGCTCATGTTGAGGCGCCTGTGGCTGGTTCAATAATTTTAGCTGGGGTTTTATTGAAATTAGGTGGATATGGTTTGATCCGAGTTTTGCCTTTATTTAGTGAGGCTAATAAAAATTTGTCTTGATTATGGGTTAGAATTAGTTTAGTAGGAGGGGTTATTGTTAGTTTAATATGTTTACGTCAAGTGGATATTAAAGCTTTAATTGCTTATTCTTCGGTAGCTCATATAGGGTTGGTATTATCTGGTTTGGTAGTATTTGGGTGATGAGGATTGAATGGAGCTATTGTAGTTATGGTTGGGCATGGGTTGTGTTCGTCTGGTTTGTTTTGTTTAGCTAATATAGTGTATGAGCGTGTAGGGAGTCGAAGATTATTAATTAGAAAGGGGCTTATGAATTTTATACCTAGGATAGCATTATGGTGGTTTTTGCTTAGGGCTGGTAATATGGCCTCTCCTCCTACTCTAAATTTATTGGGGGAGATTAGATTAATTGTTAGTGTTGTTAGTTGAAGAACTACTAGTATGGTTGCGATTTGTTTGTTGTCTTTTTTTAGGGCGGCTTATACTTTATATATGTTCTCTTTAAGTCAACATGGTAAGTATTATAGGGCTTTATTTTCTTGTTGTTCTGGAAAAGTTCGTGAGTATTTGGTTTTAATATTACATTGATTGCCTTTAAATATTTTGATTTTAAAAAGAAGAAGTATTATATTTATCTTATAAGTTTAAATAGTTTAATAAAAACGTTGGTTTGTGGAGCCAAAAATATGATAAAAATTCATTTTAAATCATGGTATGAGTGGTTTCTATGTATTTGTCGAGAATATTGTTCTTACTTACTATGTCTGTTATTAGTTTATTTTGTTCTTTATTTTGTTTAATAAAAAATTGTGCTTGGTTTATCGAGTGGGAGTTAGTTAGGTTAAATTCATCTTCTATCGAAATAACTTTAATCTTGGATTGGATGTCTCTTATGTTTTTAAGTTTTGTTACATTTATTTCTTCTATGGTTCTTTATTACAGAGGTGAATATATAGCTGCGGATAATAATATAAATCGTTTTATATATTTAGTATTAGCTTTTGTTATATCTATAGGGTTCTTAATTATTAGTCCTAATTTAATTAGAATTTTATTAGGATGAGATGGGCTGGGGTTGGTGTCCTATGCTTTGGTAATTTATTATCAAAATGAAAAATCTAGAAATGCTGGAATATTAACTGCTTTATCGAATCGGATTGGTGATGTATGTATTTTGTTAGCTATTTCTTTGTTTTTTAGATATGGGGGGTGGAATTTTTTATTTTATGTGAATATAATATCTGAAATAAAAATGAAAGAGGTCTTATGTGGTTTGATAGTGTTGGCGGGGATAACTAAAAGTGCTCAGATTCCTTTTTCAGCGTGACTTCCTGCTGCAATGGCAGCACCAACTCCTGTTTCGGCTCTTGTACATTCTTCTACGTTAGTAACTGCTGGGGTTTATTTGTTAATTCGCTTTAGGCCTGCATTAAGAGGGTCTAATGCTCAGATTGTACTATTGTTGTTGTCAAGAATAACTATATTTATGGCAGGGTTGGGAGCTAATTTTGAATATGATCTAAAGAAGATTATTGCTCTGTCTACACTAAGTCAATTAGGTGTGATAATAAGTATTTTGTCTTTAGGGTTCCCAGATCTTGCTTTTTTTCATTTACTTGCTCATGCATTATTTAAGGCTTTGTTATTTATGTGTGCGGGGGCTGTAATTCATAGAGTAAAAGATTATCAAGATATTCGAATAATAGGAGGTTTAGTATATCATATACCTTTAACTGGAATGTGTATAAATTTAGCTAATTTAGCTTTATGTGGGACTCCTTTTTTAGCTGGGTTTTATTCTAAAGATATAATTTTGGAGGTAGCTTTTATGTCTTCTATTAATTTAGTTGTTTTTATTTTGTACGCACTAGCAACTGGATTAACTGTGTGTTATACAATACGGTTGGTGTACTATACTCTATCTGGTGATTTTAATCTAGGAAATTTATATTCAATCGGGGATAATGCTTTTATTATAACAAGTCCAATAATGTGTTTGGTAATCGGGGCTGTCTTTGGTGGGGCTGGGTTATCTTGATTAATTTTTCCTTGCCCATACATGATTTGTATAAGTTTGTTTTTTAAGACGTTAGCTTTGAGAGTAAGATTGGTTGGTGGTTTTATTGGTTATATATTAAATATAATGGCTGTAAGGTATGAATTAAATTCTTTAAATATATATAATAGAACCGTTTTTTATGGTTCTATGTGATTTATACCCTTTTTATCTACTTATGGGGTAAGGAAAGATTTTTTAGTAAAAGGAGATTTATATCAAAAGGTTGGTGATAGAGGTTGATCTGAATATTATGGGGGTCAGGGAATTTATTCTTTTATTATAAGTGGTTCAATAGGTCTTCAAATATTACAGGATAATAGAATGAAGGTCTATATACTTAGATTTATGCTTTGGTTAATTATTTTATTTTTTATTTTTTTTTATTCACATAGCTTATATATGAGAGCATTGCATTGAAGCTGCAAAGGAAATAATTATTATTTGTGAATAGTTCTATTTATAGTACTTGTTTTTAAAAGGATTCTAGCACCTTTAGTTTTACAATGAAAATGTAATGTGTTAATTACACTATAATAACAAAGGTATAAACGGATTTTAACCGCTTAAGGTAAAAGTTAGCAGCTTCTCCTTGATCATCCTACCTCCTTGGTTAGAAGAAAACTTCATTTCTATCATTAACAGTGATATGCCTCTTTTTGGCTTTAACCAACAAATAAAGGTGATTTAACACCAAAGCTCAGGCCGAAACTGAGTGCAATAGTTCGCTTTTTATTTGAAATTAGCTCTTAAAAATAGAGCACCTTTTGAGTGCAAATCAAATATCATAATTGACTATAATTCCAGTGGGCTCATTCAAGTGCTCCTTGATTTCATTCGTGATATAGACCTAGGAGTAGAATAATAATAAAAGTTAGTCCTGTAAGGGCTCAGGCTGTAATATTAGATAGGTTTATAATTGTAGCTAGTGGGAGAAGTAAGGTGATTTCCACGTCAAAAATTAGGAAGATTACAGCAATAAGGAAAAATCGTAGTGAAAATGGAAGGCGAGCCGATCCTTTGGGGTCAAATCCGCATTCGAAGGGTGAGTTTTTTTCTCGGTCTATAATTGTTTTTTTTGCTAAAAGGGAGGCGATAAATATAACGGCAATTCTGATAATTAATGTAATTGAGATTGATAGTAAAATAATGATCATTGCTTTTTCTAGAAGTGTTCTAGACTTTTTGGTTGGAAGCCAAATGTACTTTTATACTAAAAAAACAACCTCCTCATCAATAAATAGAGATATAAAGGAAAAGTCATACTACGTCAACGAAGTGTCAATATCAAGCGGCGGCTTCAAAGCCGAAATGGTGGTGAGATGAGAAATGACATTTATATAGTCGATATAAGCAAATCATTAAGAATGTTCTTCCAATAATAACATGCAATCCATGGAATCCTGTAGCAACAAAGAAGGTAGAGCCGTATACTGAATCAGCAATTGTAAATGGAGCTTCAAAGTATTCTAGTGCTTGAAGTGCGGTAAAATATAATCCTAAAATTACAGTAATTGATAGACCTTGGATGGCTTGCGTGTGGTTGGCTTCTATAATTGCATGATGAGCTCATGTTACTGTGGCTCCCGAAGCGAGGAGGATGGCGGTATTAAGGAGTGGAATTTGGAAGGGATTAAATGGTTGAATGCCCGTAGGCGGTCAACAATTACCTACTTCGACGTTGGGGGCTAAACTTCTATGAAAAAATGCTCAGAAAAATGAGAAAAAGAATAAAACTTCTGATGTAATAAATAGGATTATCCCCCATCGTAAGCCGAGGGTAACAGCCTTAGTGTGGAGACCTTGGTAAGTTCCTTCTCGGGTAATATCCCGTCATCATTGAATTATAGTGAGTGTAGTAGCAATAAAAGCTAGGATCAATAGGTCTGGATTGAATTGGTGAAATCATTTAACGAGTCCTGTGGTTAATATTATGGCTCTGATGGATCCTGTGATGGGCCATGGTCTTATATCTACTAAATGGAAGGCGTGATGTCCGTGTGATGATGTCATTAGTTTATATTACTTCTCTTGCGTAAAGGGTTCTGAGAACGGCAAATACGTAGGACTGAATAATTGCAACAGCAGCTTCTAGTATTAGTAATAAGATCTGTCTTATAATAAGGAAAGAGATTAGGGTAGAGGATAATGAAGGTCCTGTTCTTCCTAGTAATGTTAGTAGTAGGTGGCCTGCAATTATATTAGCGGCTAATCGAACTGCTAATGTTCCTGGTCGAATAATATTTCTAATTGTTTCGATTAAAACTATAAAGGGTATAAGGGCTCCTGGAGTTCCTTGGGGGACTAGATGTGCGAATATGTGTTGAGTGTGGTTGAGTCAGCCGAATATTATAAAAGCTAATCAAAAAGGTAAGGCTAGAGTTAATGTTATGATTATATGTCTAGTTCTAGTGAAAATATAAGGTAAGAGGCCTAGAAAATTGTTGAATACGATTAAACTAAATAAACTAATAAATATAATTGTAGAGCCTAGGTGGGACGATCCTAGTAAAGTTTTGAACTCAATATGTAATGTAGATGTAATTTTAGATCAGAAAAGCGATCATCGGGAAGGTATAGCTCAATAAAGTATAGGAATAAACAAGATCCCTAAGAAAGTAGATAATCAGTTTAATGAAATAGAAAAAATTCTAGATGTGGGGTCAAATACTGAGAATAAATTAGTTATCATTTTCAGTTTATTTCTGTTTTAAAGGAGGGCTTGTTGTATTTTGTGATTTTAATAGGAATTTTAATGAAGTAATTAATAATAAGGAAGATTATAAATGTAGTGGAGAATATAATAAAAAGATTTAACCATAGGAGGGGGGCTATTTGAGGGATTGAAAAATATCAGATTGTTTGATGATTTAAGCATGACAGGCTTATGTTATAGTATTTAACTAATTTTTCTTCCATTAGAAGTAGTCGTTAATTACTATAATAGGTTTAAAAGACCTATACTTACTTTCAGTCATCTAATGAAGCTTCTCTGGAAGAGGAAATTCAGTTTAAGAAAGAATTAATTGACACGCTTTCGATAACAATAGGTATAAATCTATGATTGGCTCCACAGATTTCTGAGCATTGACCATAAAATAGACCTGGTCGATTGATAAGGAAACTAATTTGATTTAGTCGTCCGGGGATAGCGTCGGCTTTTACACCAAGGGCGGGGACTGTTCAAGAATGAATAACATCGGCGGCTCTAATTAAAACTCGGATTTGGGTATTTATAGGTAGAATAGTGCGGTTATCTACATCTAAGAGTCGGAATCCATCGGCTGGTAGGTCGTTGGTAGGGATTATATATGAGTCGAATTCAACTTGGAGGAAGTCTGAGTATTCATAACTTCAGTATCATTGATGACCAATTGTTTTTAATGTAATACTTGGGTTATTAACTTCGTCTAGGAGATATAAAAGTCGTAGGGACGGGAGGGCGATAAAAATTAAAATTAGAGCTGGGAGAATAGTTCAAATAATTTCGATAGTTTGTCCTTCGAGTAAAAATCGGTTTGTAAATGAGTTAGAGAATAAGGTAATTATTATATAACCTACTAATGTAGTGATAAGAATTAGGACTACTATAGCATGGTCATGAAAGAAAATTAATTGTTCTATAAGCGGTGAAGCTCTATCTTGGAGACCTAAATAACCTCATGTTGCCATTAATTCTAAAAGAAGAGTAGCCTTCCTGGTAGGAGCTTAAATCCTATGCATCTATCTGCCATTTTAGAAGTTAGTGATTAGTGGAATTTCTATATATCTGTGGTCAGCGGGTGGGAAGTTGTGCTGTCATTCGATTGAAGTTGGTAAGAATAGTGAAAATATAATCGGTCGGGTGGCTGTTAGAGCTTCTCATACGATAATGATGAAACCTAGGACAGCAATTAATGAGATGGTTGATCCAATTGAAGATAAAACATTTCAGGCAGTATAGGCATCTGGGTAGTCTGAGTAACGGCGTGGTATACCATTAAGTCCTAAGAAATGTTGGGGAAAAAATGTAATATTTACTCCGATAAATATAACTAAAAAGTGTATTTTAAGTCATTTGGGGTTTAGCGTTACCCCTGTAAATAAAGGAAATCAGTGAGCGATTCCCGCGAAAATTCCAAAAACAGCTCCTATTGATAAAACGTAGTGGAAGTGAGCTACTACATAATAAGTGTCATGTAAGATAATATCAATTGAGGAATTAGCAAGTACAACTCCTGTTAAACCACCTACTGTAAATAGGAAAACGAAACCTAGGGCTCATAATAAGGAGGGGCTATAATTTAGTTGTGTACCGTGGAGGGTTCCAAGTCAACTGAAAATTTTAATTCCTGTGGGAACAGCGATAATTATAGTAGCAGATGTAAAGTAAGCTCGTGTGTCAACGTCTATTCCCACGGTGAATATGTGGTGAGCTCAAACTACAAATCCTAAGACACCAATAGCTAGTATAGCATAAATTATACCTAATGTTCCGAAGGCTTCTTTTTTTCCTGATTCTTGTCTAATAATGTGTGAAATTATTCCGAAGGCTGGGAGAATTAAAATGTAAACTTCGGGGTGACCGAAGAATCAAAATAGGTGTTGGTATAGTACTGGATCTCCTCCACCAGCAGGATCAAAAAATGAGGTATTAAGGTTTCGGTCTGTAAGAAGTATTGTGATTGCTCCAGCTAATACTGGGAGAGATAGAAGGAGGAGAAGGGTAGTAATAAAGATTGATCAGACAAATAAGGGCATTCGGTCTATAGTTATTCCTGTTGATCGTATGTTAATTACTGTTGTTATAAAATTTACTGCACCTAGAATTGAAGAAACTCCTGCTAGGTGAAGGGAGAAGATTCCTAAATCTACAGAGGCTCCTGCGTGGGCGATTCCGGCTGACAGTGGAGGATAAACAGTCCATCCTGTTCCAACTCCTCTTTCTACTATTCCTCTAGAGAGGAGGAGGGTTAGGGATGGAGGTAAGAGTCAGAATCTTATATTATTTATTCGAGGAAAAGCTATATCAGGAGCTCCTAATATTAGAGGTACTAGTCAGTTTCCGAATCCTCCAATTATAATAGGTATAACTATAAAGAAAATTATGATGAAAGCGTGAGCGGTAACTACGACGTTATAGATTTGGTCGTCACCAATGAGTCTACCGGGTTGACCTAGTTCAGCTCGAATGATCAAACTGAGTGCGGTTCCTACTATTCCAGCTCATGCTCCGAAAATAAAATATAGTGTTCCGATGTCTTTGTGATTTGTAGAAAATAATCATCGTTGCGTGGATAATAT